TACAGCAGCTTGCCAAACAAAGGCTAAGAGAAAAAAGAACAAAGGTATAACTGGCATAAGATCTACGATTGGATTCAAAAAAGCGTAGGCCTCGGGCAATTTGGCGAATAAAAGACTACTCGAATAAAAGACAGAATTAAGACATATGCAGATCAAATTAAAGATATTAAGCATAACAGACGTTTTGTTCTTGGAGATAATTGCATTTTGATTGAGTTAATGATATAAGGAAAAATGAAGTAAAGTAAGGTAGACAAAAATCCTTCTTTTTCTTTGAACCCACCCAATAAAAAATTCCCCAATTCTCAAACAAAGGAGAATAGAAGAAATCATACTTTCATAAAATATCTTAATTTAATTTTATGTAATGATCAATGAATTCGGCTGAATTATATATCTACATGCGTAAAAATCCTAGCAAGAATATAATCTATTCTATAAAGATTTTATATATAAAATTTGCCCTGGAATTGACCAAGACCCAATACTAATATTATTCTTTATTAGTGTAGAATGGAAATATAGATGGGGCGTGGCCAAGTGGTAAGGCAACGGGTTTTGGTCCCGGTATTCGGAGGTTCGAATCCTTTCGTCCCAGGTATATACATTGTATTAGAGTAAAAGTTTATTTTTAAAATAATGTTATGTTTAAATGCCTAATATTGGATAGAATTTTTTTTTTATTTTTGAATGATTCTTTTATGAATCATATCTTTGTTTTTCACAACATATAGATATAGATATAACTAAATAGATTTGTTTGTGGTCAAGATATGATGGTAACATAGGTCACACCCTAGTTGAATTTAACTAATTAAAAAAAAGGTATGGCGGATTTTTCATCATATGTTCATTTCCTTCATATTGAAGGGGTTTAGATACTTAATTTGAAGAAACGTGAGGTAGATAGTTCTTAATTAGTAACAGTAACGGGAGGTCTTCATTTAAATATATGTGTATGTCCGAATATCATTAACAACGAATCAAGTTACATATGTAACGGATCCATAATAAAGACTGTAGTTCAGTCTATCTGATAGGTACGAAAAACACCTATTCGTTCATCTTATCTTATTAATAAAATTTTAATCGAAAGAACAAGAACAAGTACCTAAATCTTCTCTTAGATCAGTTTTTTTTATCCATCTCACACAAAATGGGGTTTTTGTTCATTTTTGGTATTCAAAAAAGTGAGAAATGGGCCATATTGAGTCACTTTAAGATGTAGAGTAAAAAAGAATTCATTTATTCATATTCGTATTCTTTATATACTTCTATTAGTTTTAGTTTTTTAATAAAAAGTAAAGTGTTGCATTCATACAATAACATACAATAATAGGTGGGGTCTTACTAAGATTGCTTCAGAAAATTTTTTGCCATCTTTGTATAGAAGAAGTTGTATAGAAGAAAAAAGGGTATAGCTTTATATGTTTATGTATCGACGGAACCAATGACTATTCATGATTCCATAATTGAATCAATTCCATATGGCTTCCAAATTAGAGGAATGTTTTGTTATGGTAAAACTTCGTTTGAAACGATGTGGTAGAAAGCAGCGTGCGACTTGAAGGACACGATCCGGTGTGGAGTTTTATTCTTACATCCGCCATCTTTTATCTTTTATAAGAATGAAGGTGCTCTTGGCCCGACATCTGTTCTGTTTTCACTAGAATCCTTCTTTTTGTTAGGTTGTAATGAATATAGTACATGATGGAGCTCGGGTAGAAAGTATGGATTCATCTTTCAGGGGGCAAGAATCTAGGGTTAATACCAATCAATAAATTGGAACAACTTCGTAAGTATATCATATATCATATATATCAATATTTAAATCGAAAGGATCCGATTCAGTCAAGTTTTTAATTAAAAAGTAAAATTTGTTGGAATTGAGAAAACTCTTTCGATTCAAAGTGTATCGCGCGGGAATCGAGCGTTTATCTGATTCTTTGATAGAAAGAAATCACAAAAGGGGTATGTTGCTGCCATTTTGTAAGGATTAAGAAGCACCGAAGTAATGTCTAAACCCACTGATTTAAAACAAAGAAAAAGGATCCCAGAACAAGGAAACGCCTTTTTCCATTGTCTCAATAACTGGATAATAATAAAGATTAAATGAGACAAACAAGAGGGGGTTAAAGACCATTCAAAAAATTAAATAAATTGCCTAAAGATTTTTTTCTTTTAAGCTATTTGAGAATTATCCAACTTGAGTTATGGGTACAAATGATTTTTTATTTTTTCAGTAAGGAGGAAGAAAAAAATGAGTTAAATCCCATTCTAATTTATTTTATCAACTCCTTTTTGCCATTAATTAAAATTCTATACGTAGACAAAACTCCAAATCATTTTTTCTCGAGCCGTACGAGGAGAAAACTTCCTATACGTTTCTAGGGGGGGTCTTGTTCATTTACTTAGATCTATCCCAATGAGCCGTTTATCGAATCGTTGCAATTGATGTTCGATCCCGAAGAGAAGGAAGAGATCTTCGGAACGTGGGTTTTTATGATCCGATAAAGAATCAAAGTTATTTAAACGTTCCCGCTATTCTAAATTTCCTTGAAAAGGGCGCTCAGCCCACAGGAACTGTTCGGGATATTTTAAAAAAGGCGGAGGTTTTTAAGTAGCTTGATCCTAATCAAACAAAATTTAATAAAGGGGTAGTAATTATTATATAAATTTTTGGATTTATATATATTTTTTCCCTTTTTGGGTTCTACTCATATCTTTTTTTCATTGCTTCTATAAAATTTCATGTTCTAGAACGACAAAACCCGAGTTGTTTGATCCTAATAAGTAATAAAATTATGGGAGTTCCTTCAATTGGTCGGTTTTCGTTGGAACTCTACTAATAAGTAATAACCAAGGAATACTCCTTTTTTTATTCTAGTTACTTATTATTGATTTATTGATTGAATAAAATAAATCTGATATTTTTTTTTATACTTCTTCCTTTTTTATTCCTCTATCTAAACTTTTTTCATCTATGTAGTGCCAATCCAACACAAGCCCTTTTTTAATAGTATAATTAAATATAAATCTGAAATTTTTAATAGTAAATTCCATTTATTTTGTTTTTCCATTGTATTCTTTTTTCAACATTTATATTGACAACAGTGTATCGAACAAATATAATTCATCCTGATAAGTAGATAAATTTTTTTCTGTCCCAGAGGTTTTATTTTTACCTTACATTATTTAAATGATGGGATTCGTTGGATTCTCTTTAATACAATTTGAGCTAAGATATAATAAGAATAGGTGTTTTAATTGAAAAGTCGATAACATAAGAACTAAGAGGTGGTGTATAAATTTGACATTAATCTATCTTTTTTTTATTTTGATTGTATCTACAGAACCTTTTTCTATTCGGGTTGCTAACTCAACGGTAGAGTACTCGGCTTTTAAGTGCGGCTAGGATCTTTTACACATTTGGATGAAGCGAGGGATTCGTCCATACCATCGGTAGAGTTTGGAAGACCACGACTGATCCTGAAAGGGAATGAATGGAAAAAATAGCATGTCGGATCAACGAAGAGTTCTGAGAATATTTCATTCTTTCCGAATCGGTACAAACCCTTGTGTTCTTTTTTGAAACGGAACAAAATGAATTCAATTTAAAGTTGGGTCGGATGAATAAATGGATAGAGATAGAGCCCTAATGGCTTCAATTTATTGATTATAGGGAAAAAGCAACGAGCTTCTGTTCTTAATTTGAACGATTACCCGATCTAATTAGACGTTAAAAATGTATTAGTGCCTGATACGGGAAGGGATTATCCCATGAACGGATTCTTTATTTTTTAATGAATCCTAACTATTGACATTTTCCATTATGGAATGGAAATGTGTGTGTAGAAGAAACAGTATATTGATAAACAATTCCAAAATCAAAAGAGCGATTAGGTTGAAAAAATAAAGGATTTCTAAGTATTTTGTTATCCTAAACGAACATAAACTTATTCGTTTAAATGGAAAAGAGAGGATAGAGAATCCGTTGATAAGTTTACCTGTATCCGAGGTATCTATTCGTTTATTACTAGAATACCTCGTTTTGACTGTATCGCACTATGTTTCATTGATAACCCCCAAAATCCTCTACCTTTAGTTCAATTAGAATTTCAAATGGAGGAATTCCAAAGATATTTAAAGCTAAATAGATATCAACAACACTATTTCTTATATCCACTTATCTTTCAGGAGTATATTTATGCACTTGCGCATGATCATGGTTTAAATAGAATAAATAGAGATACATTTTTTTTGTTGGAAAATGCAGGTTCTAATAAATTCAGTTTACTAATTGTGAAACGTGCAATTGAGCGAATGTATCAGTATGAACAGAATCATTTGATTCTTTTTGCTAATGATTTTAACCAAAATATATTTTTTGGGCGCAACAAGAATTTTAATTTTCAAATGATATCAGAAGGATTTACAGTCATTGTAGAAATTCCGTTTTATCTCCGATTATTATCTTCGCTAGAAAGGAAAGGGATAGTTAAATCTCAGAATTTACGATCAATTCATTCAATATTCCCTTTTTTAGAGGACAAATTTTCACATTTAATTTATGTGTTAGAGATACTAATACCCTACCCAGCCCATCTGGAAATATTGGTTCAAACTCTTCGCTACTGGGTAAAAGACGCTTCTTCTTTACATTTATTACGATTCTTTCTCCACGAGTATCGTAGTTCGAATACTCCAAATAAAGCCAGTTCTTTTTTTTCAAAAAGAACTCAAAGGTTTTTCTTCGTCCTATATAATTCTCATCTATGTGAATATGAATCCATCTTCGTCTTTCTTCGTAACCAATCTTCTCATTTATGCTCAATGTCTTCTGGAACCCTTCTTGAACGAATCTATTTCTATGGAAAACTAGAACATCTTGTACTTGTAGAAGCTTTTGCTAAGGCCTTTCAGTCCAATCTATGGTTGTTCAAGGATCCTTTCATGCATTATGTTAGGTATCAAGGAAAATCAATTCTCGCTTCAAAAGG